TTTTAGTCGGAACCTTAGGTGGTTCTCGAAAAAAGATAGCGAAAAAAATTATCCCTAAAGTCGAGACTAAAAGGAAGGTATAAACCAATGCTTCCATAGATTCGATCGTGGTTTACAATTATAGCTTTCACACCTATTCGTTTGAGTGGGGTCGTTTACCATACCATATAAAAAAGGGAAAGAATCAAAGAAAAGAAGGTGATTCAAGTCAATATTTCTCGAGTACCCTATTCAAATAAAAAAAAAAAAATAGAAGCGAAAGATACCAGAGCAATCTTGTATCAAACTGCTTGTCTCCTTGTAGTTGGGTCTCCAAGTTTTTGGAATGCTCCAAATTCCACTTGAGCATCCAAATCTGGATCAATACCAGCAAAAACATCTCTGAACAAGGTTCTAGCACCATGCCAAATGTGTCCGAAAAAGAAGAGCAAAGCAAACGAAGCATGCCCAAAAGTGAACCAACCCCTTGGACTACTACGAAAAACACCATCGGATTTCAAAGTAGCCCGGTCTAATTCAAAAATTTCACCTAATTGTGCACGTCTAGCATATTTTTTTACAGTAGCAGGATCACTATAACTGACTCCATTGAGTTCGCCACCATAGAACTCAACAGTTACACCTACTTGTTCAACACTATACTTTGATTCTGCCCTTCGAAAAGGAACATCTGCCCTCACAATTCCGTCTCCATCTACCAAAACTACCGGGAATGTTTCAAAAAAAGTAGGCATACGACGTACAAAAAGCTCGCGCCCTTCTTTATCTCTAAAGACGGGGTGGCCTAACCATCCAACAGCTATTCCATCCCCACTGTCCATTGAACCCGCTCTGAATAATCCCCCTTTTGCCGGATTATTACCAATGTAATCATAAAAAGCTAATTTTTCGGGAATTTTAGACCAAGCTTCCGATAAACTCAGATTTTCGGCTAGTCCGGCACCAACTCTTCGATATATTTCTTGCTGGAAGTATCCCTGATCCCACTGATAACGAGTGGGACCAAATAACTCGATTGGGGTAGTTGCTGAACCATACCACATAGTTCCAGCAACAACAAAAGCTGCAAAAAAAACAGCAGCGATACTACTAGAAAGTACAGTTTCAATATTGCCCATACGTAATCCTTTGTATAGACGTTGAGGCGGACGAACACTAAGATGGAATAGGCCCGCTAATATGCCCAGTGTACCCGCTGCAATATGATGAGAAGCGATTCCTCCCGGAATAAAAGGATCAAAACCTTCCGCGCCCCACGCTGGGCTTACAGATTGTACTTTTCCAGTTAGTCCATAAGGATCGGACACCCATATTCCAGGACCATATAAACCTGTTACATGAAATGCGCCAAAGCCAAAGCAAGCCACCCCTGAGAGAAATAAATGAATTCCAAAGATCTTGGGCAAATCCAAAGAGGGTTTTCCTGTACGTTCATCACAGAATATTTCTAGGTCCCAATACACCCAATGCCATATGGCCGCCAAAAAGCACAAGCCAGAAAACACAATATGTGCACCTGCTACGCCTTCATAACTCCAAATACCTGAATTCGTTACAGTTCCTCCTGAAATACTCCAACCACCCCACGAATTGGTTATTCCTAAACGAGTCATGAAGGGTAGAACGAACATACCTTGTCTCCACATTGGATCAAGAACGGGATCAGAGGGATCAAAAACCGCTAATTCGTATAGAGCCATAGAACCGGCCCAACCAGAAACTAGAGCCGTATGCATTATATGGACAGAAAGCAATCGACCGGGATCATTCAATACGACAGTATGAACACGATACCAAGGCAAACCCATGGAAATACCCCTTTATCAAAGAAAAATAGACACTATGTAACTTTATCGCATTGGAATATACTATGTACTTTTGAGCGGATTCTGTATGAGAAAAGGTTACTATTTATTCTATTCCGTTTAAAATAACGGAAGAATTCTGTTCGTAAGAACAAAGAGAAGCAGATCTATTCTATACCCGATAAGTACCAATACGCAATGGGAGCATCGGTCCCATTTTGTGGGAACGAATGGATGGATACTTGTTTATTATTAGAACGATTGATCCCTTCATTAAAATTTTTATTTATTCATTCTCTCTTTCTCTAAAAACCTTCCCATTTATGTATAAACTAGTAGAATAAACAGAAAAAAATGATGAAGACAATAACCTCGTTCTTACGTTTCCATATTAAAGTGAAGTATAGTACTTAATTTTTTTCTTTAATTTAATGCCCATTGGTGTTCCAAAAGTACCTTTTCGGAGTCCTGGAGAGGAAGATGCAGTTTGGGTTGACGTATAGTGCGACTTGTCAGACATATTGGGTCATATGGGATTTACCCGTTTTCTCCCCCGATCGAGATATCCTCTGTTTCGCCCAAGAAATATTGTATTGATTGGTTCTTCAATCATTCGGAGCGTGAAGTGAAATTGGATCAATTTCTATTGAGGATCAATATTATCAATTAGAAGAATTTATGGTTGACTTGGACTAAAAAAATCAAATATCCAGGCTCCGTTCAGAAAATACCAAACAAATTGGTAATAGTAATATATGTACAATTACCGCTTGTAGCATAGACGATTCGTAATATTTAATTCAATTATAGGAGTGATCTCAAACTGACATGCCAACCAATATGATGAATACATCGAATAGTTTGGGAGAGGCATAAAACGAATTAAAAAAGTCGTAGCAAAAAGAAATGGTACTGAGATTATTTGTCCTATATGTGCAAATAGAATTCGGATAGATCTTTCCCCGGAGTAGAACATGAACCTAAAAGAATTGAAAGGACCCATTCAGGAACAAGAAAATGACATCGTGATTTGAATCTCGACGAAACAATACATCAATGAAAGGTTAATACCAAAAATGAAGTTCAGTAAATTCTTTTTTTTTTAGGGATATGGAAGGGAGCCAAAACTTATGTTTTTTTTTTTGAAAAATAGAAGAAAACCCCTTTATTTTCATTAGAAAAACGGAAATCTGTTAAAAAAAAAAAGAGATAGGATTGGAATCGACACATTGATTCTTTTTTCACAATTTTTTGAACCGTATGCATCCAAAGATGCGCGTACGGTTCAAAAGGGATACAATTTTGTCCTAATCAACCGACTTTATCGAGAAAGATTACTTTTTTTAGGCCAACAAGTTGATAGTGAGATCTCAAATCAACTTGTTGGTCTCATGGTATATCTCAGTATAGAAGATGATACTAGGGATCTTTATTTGTTTATAAACTCTCCCGGCGGATGGGTAATACCAGGAATAGCCATTTATGATACTATGCAATTTGTTTCGCCCGATGTGCATACAATTTGCATGGGATTAGCCGCTTCAATGGGATCTTTCATTCTGGTCGGAGGAGAAATTACCAAACGTCTAGCATTCCCTCACGCTTGGCGCCAATGAGTTTTTATTTGAAAAAAAAAAGAAAAAGACTATGCCTTCGCCATATCGAATGTGAATAATATGAAAAATAGGTAATAATAGCATGGCACTTCGAGTTCGATATGAACAAACTAGTATTGTTTTTCCTAACACGAGATTTTGTATCGAGATAGTAGTATGAAACAAAGGTTATTCCGATTTGATCTTATGTGTCAGGAGTACATTTCAGCGTCACAAACCATTTTTCTTCCACACCAGAAGTCTCTTTATGATAGTTACGTTACGAAAGAAAGAGTACGAAAATAAAAAAAAAAAGAAACTTTGGGATTGCTAAATCACAGACGAGATAAATATAGAAAGCAACAGAACCATCATAGTATTTTTTGACTCCTACAATACGAAAGGAAGGGTGGTAAATGGATCATTCAACGATCTGGATCGGATGGATTCTATTTTTTTCTTCGATAGAATAGAAATTGAAGAGAAGGGAGGAAGAAATGCCATTGCAGAGCCGTATGCAATGCACAAAAGATGCCTGTACGGCTGTTCCATTCTATTTGTTTTTTTTTATTTTCTTCTTTTTTTTTATCCCTTACTTTAGCCCAATCCTGCAAGATAGAAGAACCGTTCATGCATGATGTTATATCAATATTATCAGGGTCATGATTCACCAACCTGCTAGTTCTTTTTATGAGGCACAAGCAGGGGAATTTATCCTGGAAGCGGAAGAACTACTGAAACTTCGCGAAACCCTCACAAAGGTTTATGTACAAAGAACGGGCAACCCTTTATGGGTTATATCCGAAGACATGGAAAGGGATGTTTTTATGTCAGCAACAGAAGCCCAAGCTCATGGTATTGTTGATCTTGTAGCGGTCGAAAATTAAAATACTGGAGATTTCGTGTAAATACATGATTCCGTTTCAAATCAGAATTCGAATTTTTCGTGATTTGATATTGAATAGAAATAATTCATAATCATCAATCATCAGGTTAAGATCGATCTAAACCAACCTATTTTATTATATATATGTATGATATGCCGACAATTAAACAACTTATTAGAAACACAAGACAGCCAATAAGAAAAATCACGAAATCCCCCGCACTTCGAGGATGTCCTCAGCGTCGGGGAACATGTACTAGGGTGTATGTGCGACTCGTTTAGATCATGAGTTCGAACAAACGAAACCATTTTTTCAGTACCAATCACCAATAGGATAGATAGAGTGGAAAAAGCTATTTTTACTATCTAAAAATGAGGATGAGGATCTATCATATACCTATATTTTTGTGTATGAAATTTATGGTTTCCATTGGTGCAAATCCAATCACCTCAATTTGAGATGAAAAGCAATTCCCCATTGGTAGCAAATAGTTATCCATTAAGCGGAGGAAATAGTACTACAAGAAGCAAAAAGGTTATGCTCCCTTTCTTGAAAGAACGGACTAACAAGGTCAGCTACCTAGCCAACTTTCATAATTAAATGCCGTCACTGTATGGATAGCCTTTTTTGTGAAAAGATCTATTACTGTATAATTGATTGGTAGAGCCAAAGAGAGTGAACTATACAAGTTTACAATAACATTTGATTAAATGAAAGAAGAGGCTCCGGTGTATAGAGAGGACCTCACCGTTTATGAAATAACCATAGAAACGATGGAACCCACTATTTTTGCTTTTATTTATTTAATATCGTTAGAATTTCTTATTTCTAGGTATTTTACCTGGAAGGATTCAAAATAGTGGTTGGGAAGGTCATAGTAGCAAAAGCCATTGGAATTTATATTTTATATATCGGAATAATCCGTTTTGTTATTAATCAACCGGGGGATAAAAGGATGACTGAAAGAAGAGAAATCAATTAGTTATTCATTCATTAAAGTGTAATTTGATTCAATGACCAGAGTTAGACGAGGATATATAGCTCGGAGACGTCGAACAAAAATTCGTTTATTTGCATCAACCTTTATAGGGGCGCATTCAAGACTTACTCGAACCATTACTCAACAGAAAATGAGAGCTTTGGTTTCCTCTCATCGAGATAGGGGCAGGCAAAAGAGGGACTTTCGTCGTTTGTGGATCGCTCGGATAAATGCAGCGGCTCGTGAGAAAGGGGTATTCTATAGTTATAGTAGATTAATACACAATCTGTACAAGAAGCAATTACTTCTTAATCGTAAAATACTTGCGCAAATAGCTATATCAAATAAGAATTGTCTTTACATGATTTCCAATAAAATTATGAAATAAAAGACATTCTAAAGTCATATATAGGAATGATTGAAACCTAATTGCATTCCCCGGAGAATGGACTCCGGGAAGATAGAATAAAAAAAATTCAGATAAGATAAGATAAGTAGTAGAAATGAACGAACATCTTTCAAAAAAAAAGATTTATTCTTTCCCTATTTGTTGTTTCTTATAACACAACAATCAAATCTGGATTTGAGGCTTTTCGAACAAAACATCAATCTGAGCTTGAATTCCGATTGAAATTTTGAATCAATGGAAGAGTATATCTATTTGTTTCTGGTTCTAGGACCGGTAGTTCTAGGGATTGACTCGGCTCTCTCAAACTGTTTTTCATTATTAAGAAAAGGTAACAAAGATAAAATACGAGCTTGTTTTATAGCAATAGTAATTAATCGTTGTTGTTTCAAGGTCAATCTATTCACCCGTCTAGATAATATTTTTCCCTGTTCACTAATAAATCGACTAATTAAACTCATGTTTCTATAATCAATTCGATCCCCCGATTCAATTGGGGGAAAACGCCTACGAAAAGATCGCTTGGATTTACGAAAAGGTTGCTTGGATTTATCCATGGTTTATTCCTTATCTCTAAAATTCTATTTCTTTATTTTCTTTATTCATTTCAGATCCGACCGAAATAGGTTTTTTTGTATATTCTATATTTTTATTTGTATATTATATATATATATGTTTATGTTAAGATATGTTAAGTTCTTCCTTTTCCTGCCCCCTTGAAAGATCAAACACACGTTCGATTTATTTCTTTATTTCCCCATGAATCGTATGCTTGTGACAATATCGACAAAATTTTCTCAAGTCTAATCGACTGGGTGTATTGTGCCGATTCTTTTGAGTAATATATCTAGAAATGCCTGGCGATTCCTTATTGACACCATTTTGGACACAACTGGTACATTCCAAAATAACTCTAACTCGGATATCTTTACCCTTAGCCATGAACCCCCTTTGCATTTTTGTTTGATCAACTTAACTCTTCTGTTTTCGACCCGAACCTAAGAAGACGAAAAGAACAAAAAAGAAAAAAATCAATATCAATAGAAGTTACTAATTCGAAATTCCATTTCTAAATATTTTGTTGTAATTCTAATTAATATTAATAGAATATTATTATATATATAGTAATAATGTAAGTAATACAATTTTTTTCTAACTATCAATTATTCCTATCCTAATCCCAGTATTTCATTTAAGTATCTTTTTTTTATGCTATGATTTCGTGGAGCTTTTTTTTTACCTTAGACTGGGCCCCCTTTCTATTTCTGTTCTACAAAATGGGATCTTAGATCCACCGGATTTTTGCTGAGGTTCAATATACTTTTTCTTTCTCTTTCCTTCCTATCCTAAAGAACTGAAAAAAAGGGGGACTAAGTTTTAGTCACGTCACGTAGAATTGTATCTCAAATTTTCTTCATTTTTTTCGCATATTATATTTATTATATTAATAACTAGAAAAAAGGGAATGACAAAGCATCCGGGAATAAACGATTAATTTCTATCAATAGACCCGCTAAAGACCCAAACCATAGAGTAGTTAGCACAGGCGCTGTGGAAAGATATGTTTTTATATCTCGCATTGAAAATCCTCCTTATTTATTGTAATACATATATGGTCAGATGCTGTAGTTCAAGATCATTTGTATTTTTTTGTACGGAATTCCTAACAAAAATGGATATGTACAATGAACAGTAGATAAGATTTTCCTACCCCTGTCCATAAAAAAGAAAAAGAGACCCTTTTCTTCCTAAGCAAAATAGTCATCTTTTTTATACGTTAGGTTTCAGATGTATATAATTCTTTTATTATATGAAACCAAAAAGAAGA